GTTCTTGTAGCTTATAGAAAGCATGACACTGAAGATGTCAAGATGGCTGCCCCACACACCCAAGAACAAAAGACTTGGTCCTAACCTTACTGTTAGTTGTTGCTAGGTATATACATGCAAGTATCCGCGATCCGGTGTAGATGCCCTGGAAGCCTTAACTAGGCAGATAGGAGCGGGTATCAGGCTCACCATAACCGTAGCCCAAAACGCCTTGCAATTGCCACACCCCCACGGGTAATCAGCAGTAGTTAATATTAAGCAATGAGTGTAAACTTGACTTAGCCATAGCAAATTTAGGGTTGGTAAATCCTGTGCCAGCCACCGCGGTCATACAGGAGACCCAAATTAACTTTATAACGGCGTAAAGTGTGGTCACATGCTATCCTAGTAGCTAAGATTAAAAAGCAACTGAGCTGTCATAAGCCCAAGATGCCAATAAGGCCTCTCATTAAAGAAGATCTTAGAACAACGATTAATTGAACTCCACGAAAGCCAGGGCCCAAACTGGGATTAGATACCCCACTATGCCTGGCCCTAAATCTTGATGCTTACACCAACTAAAGCATCCGCCCGAGAACTACGAGCACTAACGCTTAAAACTCTAAGGACCTGGCGGTGTCCCAAACCCACCTAGAGGAGCCTGTTCTATAATCGATGATCCACGATATACCTAACCATTCCTTGCCAATAACAGCCTACATACCGCCGTCGCCAGTTCACCTACCCTGAAAGCCTAACAGTGAGCGCAACAGCCCCACCACGCTAATACGACAGGTCAAGGTATAGCCTATGGAATGGGAGTAATGGGCTACATTTTCTAAGTTAGAACATAACGGCAAAGGGGTATGAAACAACCCCTGGAAGGCGGATTTAGCAGTAAAGTGGGACAATCGAGCCCTCTTTAAGCCGGCCCTGGGACACGTACACACCGCCCGTCACCCTCCTCACAACCCCCCCCCCCCCCCATAAATTAATAAGCTATTCAGCCGAAGATGAGGTAAGTCGTAACAAGGTAAGTGTACCGGAAGGTGCACTTAGAACACCAAGACGTAGCTTATACTAAAGCATTCAGCTTACACCTGAAAGATGTCTGCTCACCCCAGATCGTCTTGATGCCAAACTCTAGCCCAAACGACCTGACCTGGAATAACAAAGTCACTCCCAAAACCCAACTAAAGCATTTACTAGTCCCAGTATAGGCGATAGAAAAGACACCACTTGGCGCGATAGAGACTACGTACCGTAAGGGAAAGATGAAATAGCAGTGAAAAACCTAAGCTATAAACAGCAAAGATCAACCCTTGTACCTTTTGCATCATGGTCTAGCAAGAAAAACCAAGCAAAATGAATTTAAGTTTGCCACCCCGAAACCCAAGCGAGCTACTTACGAGCAGCTATTATTGAGCGAACCCGTCTCTGTGGCAAAAGAGTGGGATGACTTGTTAGTAGAGGTGAAAAGCCAATCGAGCTGGGTGATAGCTGGTTGCCTGTGAAACGAATCTAAGTTCACTCTTAATTCTTCTCCAAGGAACCCATAAACCCTAATGAAGCGAATTAAGGGCTATTTAAAGGAGGGACAGCTCCTTTAAAAAAGAATACAATCTCTACGAGCGGATAAATAACAAACCCAAACTATACTGTGGGCCCTTAAGCAGCCATCAACAAAGAGTGCGTTAAAGCTCTACACTACAAAAATATAAGAACCTTATGACTCCCTCCCCATTAACAGGCTAACCTATACCCAAATAGGAGAATTAATGCTAGAATGAGTAACCAGGGTCCTCCCTCTACGACGCAAGCTTACATCGGCACATTATTAACAAACCCCCAATATACGACAAATCAAACAAGCACAGTATTAAGCACATTGTTAACCCGACAGAGGAGCGTCCGTTAAGAAAGATTAAAACCTGTAAAAGGAACTAGGCAAACCCGTCAAGGCCCGACTGTTTACCAAAAACATAGCCTTCAGCAAACCTAAAACAAGTATTGAAGGTGATGCCTGCCCGGTGACTCGTGTTCAACGGCCGCGGTATCCTAACCGTGCAAAGGTAGCGCAATCAATTGTCCCATAAATCGAGACTAGTATGAATGGCTAAACGAGGTCTTAACTGTCTCTTACAGGCAATCGGTGAAATTGATCTCCCTGTACAAAAGCAGGGATAAACCCATAAGACGAGAAGACCCTGTGGAACTTCAAAACCAGCAACCACCCTAAAACACATATCCACCCACCGGGTTCACTGTCACACAGGCTACTGGTCTGCGTTTTTCGGTTGGGGCGACCTTGGAGCAAAACAGAACCTCCAAAAATTAGACCATACCTCTAGACTGAGAGCAACCCCTCAACGTGCTAATAGCACCCAGACCCAATATAATTGATCAATGGACCAAGCTACCCCAGGGATAACAGCGCAATCTCCTCCGAGAGTCCGTATCGACGGGGAGGTTTACGACCTCGATGTTGGATCAGGACATCCTAGTGGTGCAGCCGCTGCTAAGGGCTCGTTTGTTCAACGATTAACAGTCCTACGTGATCTGAGTTCAGACCGGAGCAATCCAGGTCGGTTTCTATCTATGATGAGCTCTTCCCAGTACGAAAGGATAGGAAAAGCGAGGCCAATACCACAAGCAAGCCTTCGCCTTAAGTAATGAAACCAACTAAATTACAAAAGGCTATCACACCACACCACGTCCAAGAAAAGGGCTAGCTAGCGTGGCAGAGCTCGGAAAATGCAAAAGGCTTAAGTCCTTTCACTCAGAGGTTCAAATCCTCTCCCTAGCTTTAACCCAATTCACCGCCCCATGACTAACCACCCCATTTTAATCAACCTAATCATAGCCCTCTCCTATGCTCTGCCAATCTTAATCGCAGTAGCCTTCCTCACACTAGTAGAACGCAAAATCCTAAGCTACATACAAGGTCGAAAAGGCCCAAACATTGTTGGCCCTTTCGGACTCCTACAACCCCTAGCAGATGGAGTAAAGCTATTCATCAAAGAACCCATCCGACCATCAACATCTTCCCCAGTCTTATTTATTGCAACCCCAATTTTCGCCCTACTATTGGCAATCTCAATCTGAACTCCACTACCCCTTCCATTTTCCCTAGCAGACCTTAACCTAGGCCTACTCTTTATACTAGCCATATCCAGCCTAGCAGTATACTCCATCTTATGATCAGGCTGAGCGTCCAACTCAAAATACGCTCTAATTGGGGCATTACGAGCAGTAGCTCAAACAATCTCATATGAAGTCACTCTAGCCATTATCCTCCTCTCCGTTATTCTCCTCAGTGGTAACTACACCCTGAGCACCCTAGCAGTTACTCAAGAACCCCTATACCTCATCTTCTCCTGCTGACCTCTCGCTATAATATGATACGTCTCTACACTTGCCGAGACCAACCGTGCCCCTTTCGACCTAACAGAAGGAGAGTCAGAATTAGTCTCTGGATTCAATGTAGAATATGCAGCAGGCCCATTCGCCCTCTTCTTCTTAGCCGAATACGCTAACATTATACTCATGAACACACTAACTACAATTATATTCTTCAATCCTAGCTTCCTCAACCCCCCTCAAGAGCTATTCCCTGTCATTCTAGCCACGAAAGTCCTACTCTTATCGGCAGGATTCTTGTGAATTCGTGCCTCCTACCCACGATTCCGATACGACCAGCTAATACACCTCCTATGAAAAAACTTCCTGCCCCTCACACTAGCCCTATGCCTCTGACACGTCAGCATACCTATTTGCTGCGCGGGCCTGCCTCCATATCTAAGACTACCGGAAATGTGCCTGAATATCAAGGGCCACTATGATAAAGTGGACATGGAGGTACACAAGCCCTCCCGTTTCCTTCTTCTTAGAAAGGCAGGAATCGAACCCGCACTAGAGAAATCAAAACCCTCCATACTTCCTTTATATTACTTTCTAGTAGGGTCAGCTAAACAAGCTATCGGGCCCATACCCCGAAAATGATGGTGCAACTCCTTCCCCTGCTAATGAATCCCCAAGCAAACCTAATTTTCAGCATCAGCCTACTCCTAGGGACAACCATAGTCATCTCAAGCAACCACTGAATCATAGCCTGGGCCGGCCTCGAAATTAACACACTTGCTGTCCTCCCCTTAATCTCAAAATCCCACCACCCGCGAGCCATTGAAGCTGCCACTAAATACTTCTTAACTCAAGCAGCCGCCTCCACCCTCGTCCTATTCTCCAGCATAACCAACGCATGACAGACTGGTCAGTGGGACATCACCCAGCTCACTCACCCGATATCCTGCCTAATCCTTACTTCCGCAATCGCAATAAAATTAGGCCTGGTACCATTCCACTTCTGATTCCCAGAAGTCCTCCAAGGATCCCCCCTTACCACCGGCCTCTTACTGTCTACCCTCATGAAATTCCCCCCAATCACACTACTCTACATAACTTCCCCCTCATTAAACCCCACCTTCCTAACCACCCTGGCTATCCTCTCAGCAGCCCTAGGGGGATGAATGGGCCTCAACCAAACACAAATCCGAAAAATCCTAGCCTTCTCCTCCATTTCCCACCTTGGCTGAATAGCAATTATCATTGTTTACAACCCTAAACTCACCCTCCTCAGCTTCTACCTATACACAGTAATAACCGCAGCCATTTTCCTCACCCTAAACACAATCAAAGTACTAAAACTGTCCACCCTAATGACTGCATGAACCAAAACCCCATCCCTGTGCGCAATACTACTTTTAACTCTACTCTCCCTTGCAGGCCTCCCTCCCCTAACAGGATTCCTACCCAAATGACTCATTATTCAAGAACTAACCAAGCAAGACATAGCCCCAACAGCCACCCTCATCTCGCTCCTCTCCCTACTAAGCCTATTTTTCTACCTTCGCCTTGCGTACTGCACGACAATTACACTCCCCCCACACACCACAAACCACATAAAACAATGACGCACTGGCAAACCAACTAACATCACAATCGCCATCTTAACCACCATGTCCGTCATACTTCTTCCTATCTCCCCTATGATTCTCACTATTGTCTAAGAAACTTAGGATTACCCAAACCGAAGGCCTTCAAAGCCTTAAACAAGAGTGAAACCCTCTTAGTTTCTGATAAAGTCCGCAGGCTATTACCCTGCATCCCCTAAATGCAACTCAGGTACTTTAATTAAGCTAGGACCTCCAAAACCACTAGACAGATGGGCTTTGATCCCACGACTCTATAGTTAACAGCTATATGCCCTATCCAACAGGCTTCTGTCTAAGACTCCGGTACATGTTTAATGCACATCAATGAGCTTGCAACTCACTATGAACTTCACTACAGAGCCGATAAGAAGAGGAATTGAACCTCTGTAAAAAGGACTACAGCCTAACGCTTATTCACTCAGCCATCTTACCTATGACATTCATTACCCGATGACTATTCTCAACCAACCACAAAGACATTGGAACCCTGTACCTAATCTTCGGCGCATGAGCTGGAATAGTAGGTACCGCCCTAAGCCTTCTCATCCGAGCAGAACTAGGCCAACCTGGAGCCCTCCTCGGAGACGACCAAGTCTACAACGTAATCGTTACAGCCCACGCTTTCGTAATGATCTTCTTCATAGTCATGCCAATTATAATCGGAGGGTTCGGAAACTGACTAGTCCCCTTAATAATCGGAGCCCCTGATATAGCATTCCCACGAATAAACAATATAAGCTTCTGACTACTCCCACCATCCTTCCTCCTCCTCCTAGCTTCCTCCACAGTCGAAGCAGGAGCCGGTACAGGTTGAACAGTATACCCCCCATTAGCCGGCAACCTGGCCCACGCCGGAGCCTCAGTCGACCTTGCAATTTTCTCCCTACACCTAGCCGGTATCTCTTCAATCCTAGGGGCAATCAACTTCATTACAACAGCAGTCAACATGAAACCCCCTGCCCTCTCACAATACCAAACCCCACTATTCGTCTGATCCGTATTAATCACCGCAGTCCTACTACTTCTATCTCTACCAGTCCTCGCTGCAGGAATCACAATGCTCCTTACAGATCGCAACCTCAACACAACATTCTTCGACCCCGCTGGAGGAGGAGACCCCATCCTATATCAACACCTTTTCTGATTCTTCGGCCACCCAGAAGTCTACATCCTAATTCTCCCAGGATTCGGGATCATCTCCCACGTAGTAACATACTACTCAGGAAAAAAAGAACCCTTCGGCTATATGGGAATAGTATGAGCCATACTCTCTATTGGATTCCTGGGCTTTATCGTCTGAGCTCACCACATATTCACCGTAGGAATAGACGTTGACACTCGAGCATACTTCACATCTGCCACTATAATCATTGCCATCCCAACCGGCATTAAAGTGTTCAGCTGACTAGCTACGCTCCACGGCGGAACAATCAAATGAGACCCCCCAATACTATGAGCTCTAGGATTCATCTTCCTATTCACTATTGGAGGACTAACAGGGATTGTTCTAGCAAACTCCTCACTAGACATCGCCCTACACGATACTTACTACGTAGTAGCTCACTTCCACTACGTGCTATCCATGGGTGCAGTATTCGCAATCCTAGCAGGCTTTACCCACTGATTCCCCCTATTCACCGGATACACCCTCCACTCGACATGAGCCAAAACACACTTTGGTGTAATATTCGTAGGCGTAAATCTAACCTTCTTCCCCCAACATTTCTTAGGCCTAGCCGGCATGCCCCGACGATACTCAGACTACCCAGATGCCTACACACTATGAAATACCGTCTCCTCAGTAGGATCCCTCATCTCCCTAACAGCTGTAATCATACTAGTCTTCATCATCTGAGAAGCTTTCGCATCAAAACGCAAAGTCCTACAACCAGAGCTAACAAGCACAAACATTGAATGAATCTACGGCTGCCCGCCCCCATTCCACACCTTTGAAGAGCCTGCTTTCGTCCAAGTTCAAGAAAGGAAGGAGTTGAACCCCCATATGTTGGTTTCAAGCCAACCGCATAGACCACTTATGCTTCTTTCTCATAAAGAGATGTTAGTAAAATAATTACATAGCCTTGTCAAGACTAAATTGCAGGTGAAAACCCAGCACATCTCCACAAACATGGCCAACCACTCACAACTTAACTTCCAAGACGCCTCCTCACCCATCATAGAAGAACTAATAGGATTCCATGACCATGCCCTAATGGTCGCCCTAGCAATTTGCAGCCTAGTCCTCTATCTACTAACCCACACACTTACAGGAAAACTAACATCAAACACAGCCAATGCACAAGTCATCGAAATTATCTGAACAATCCTCCCAGCTATAGTTCTAATCGCACTTGCTCTCCCCTCTCTACGGATCCTCTACATGATAGACGAAATCAACGAGCCCGACCTGACCCTAAAAGCCATCGGCCACCAATGATACTGAACCTACGAATACACAGACCTCAAAGACCTATCATTCGACTCCTACATGATCCCAACAACAGACCTACCCTTAGGGCACTTCCGTTTATTAGAAGTAGACCACCGCGTTGTTGTACCCATAAGCTCAACTATTCGAGTCATTGTCACTGCCGACGACGTCCTCCATTCATGAGCCGTTCCCAGCCTAGGTGTAAAAACTGACGCAGTCCCAGGACGCCTCAACCAAACCTCCTTCTTTGCCTCCCGACCTGGCGTTTACTACGGTCAGTGCTCAGAAATCTGTGGAGCCAACCACAGTTTCATACCGATCGTAGTAGAATCTACCCCCCTCGCCGACTTCGAAAACTGATCCTCCTTAATTCCATCCTAATCATTAAGAAGCTATGGACCAGCATTAGCCTTTTAAGCTAAAGAAAGAGGGGCCTCTCCCCTCCTTAATGATATGCCCCAACTAAACCCTAACCCCTGATTTTTTATCATGATCACTTCATGACTCACTTATTCCCTAATCATCCAACCCAAACTCCTGTCATTCGTCTCAATAAACCCCCTCTCTAATAAACCACCCGCTGTTCCAAGCACCACTCCTTGAACCTGACCATGAACGTAAGCTTCTTCGACCAATTCTCAAGCCCATCCCTCCTAGGAATCCCATTAGTCCTCATCTCAATGACATTCCCAGCCCTCCTACTACCCTCCCTAGACAACCGATGAATCACTAACCGACTCTCAACCCTCCAACTATGATTCATCAACCTAATCACAAAACAACTAATAACACCCCTAAATGAAAAAGGACACAAATGAGCCCTAATTCTGACATCCCTCATAGTCTTTCTCCTACTCATTAACCTGCTAGGCCTACTACCTTACACATTCACCCCAACCACCCAACTATCCATGAACCTAGCCCTGGCCTTCCCACTATGACTAGCCACTCTCCTAACAGGACTACGAAACCAACCCTCTGCCTCACTAGCCCACCTCCTGCCAGAGGGCACCCCCACCCTACTAATCCCCGCCCTCATCCTAATCGAAACAACAAGCCTACTCATCCGCCCACTAGCCCTGGGCGTGCGCCTAACAGCCAACCTCACAGCAGGCCACCTCCTCATCCAACTCATCTCCACAGCCACAACAGCCCTATTCTCCACAATACCCTTAGTCTCACTTCTAACCCTGTTAGTTCTTTTCCTACTAACTATTCTAGAAGTGGCAGTAGCAATAATCCAGGCCTACGTTTTCGTACTTTTACTGAGCCTTTACCTACAAGAAAATATCTAGCCCCAATGGCACACCAAGCACACTCTTACCACATAGTTGACCCCAGCCCCTGACCCATCCTAGGAGCAGCCGCCGCCCTCCTAACTACTTCTGGCCTGACAATATGATTTCACTACAACTCCCCCCGACTCCTCATCCTAGGTCTAATCTCAACTATCCTCGTCATATTCCAATGATGACGCGACATTGTACGAGAAAGCACATTCCAAGGTCACCACACCCCCACTGTACAAAAAGGCCTACGATACGGAATAGCCCTATTCATTACATCAGAAGCCTTCTTCTTCCTAGGCTTTTTCTGAGCCTTCTTCCACTCAAGCCTCGCCCCCACCCCCGAACTAGGAGGACAATGACCGCCCGTCGGAATTAAACCACTCAACCCCATAGAAGTACCGCTCCTAAACACTGCCATCCTCCTAGCCTCAGGAGTCACCGTTACATGAGCCCATCACAGCATCACAGAGGCCAACCGAAAACAAGCAATTCAAGCCCTACTACTAACCGTCCTCCTAGGATTCTACTTCACCGCCCTACAAGCCATAGAATATTACGAGGCACCCTTCTCTATCGCCGACGGAATCTACGGCTCAACATTCTTCGTAGCCACTGGATTCCACGGCCTCCACGTAATTATCGGCTCTACCTTCCTACTAGTATGCCTTCTACGCCTAATCAAATACCATTTCACATCAAACCATCACTTCGGATTTGAAGCGGCTGCCTGATACTGACACTTCGTAGACGTCGTATGACTATTCCTCTACATTTCTATCTACTGATGAGGATCTTACTCTTCTAGTATATTAATTACAATCGACTTCCAATCCTTAAAATCTGGTTTAAACCCAGAGAAGAGTAATAAACATAATCCTATTCATACTAGCCCTATCCCTAACCCTAAGCATCCTCCTAACCACATTAAACTTTTGACTCGCCCAAATAACCCCGGACTCAGAAAAATTATCACCATACGAATGTGGATTCGACCCCTTAGGATCTGCTCGACTCCCCTTCTCAATCCGCTTCTTCCTAGTAGCCATCCTCTTCCTCCTCTTCGACCTAGAAATTGCCCTCCTCCTCCCACTACCCTGAGCCGTCCAACTACAATCCCCCACCACTACCCTAATATGAGCCTCTACACTCATCCTCCTCCTCACCCTAGGACTCGTGTACGAATGAATCCAAGGCGGACTAGAATGAGCAGAATAACAGAAAGTTAGTCTAATCAAGACGGTTGATTTCGACTCAACAGATTATAGCTCCCGCCCTATAACTTTCTTTATGTCTTACCTCCACTTAAGCTTTTACTCAGCCTTCACCCTAAGCAGCCTAGGCCTAGCTTTCCATCGAACCCACCTAATCTCAGCCCTACTATGTCTAGAGAGCATAATATTATCCATATACGTCGCCCTAGCCATATGACCCATCCAAACACAATCATCAACCTCCACTATCCTACCCATCCTCATACTAACATTTTCCGCATGTGAAGCAGGCACAGGACTAGCCCTACTAGTAGCTTCTACCCGGACCCACGGATCCGACCACCTACACAATTTTAACCTCCTAAAATGCTAAAAATCATCATCCCAACTGCTACACTCATCCCCCTAGCCCTCCTCTCCCCCCACAAACACTTATGAACTAACATCACCCTGCACAGCCTACTAATCGCCACAGTCAGCCTCCAATGACTTACACCGACATACTACCCAAGCAAAGGCCTGACCCCCTGAACAGCCATCGACCAAATCTCCTCCCCACTACTAGTCCTCTCCTGCTGACTCCTTCCTCTTATAATCATAGCAAGCCAAAACCATCTAGAACAAGAACCTCCAATCCGCAAACGAGTTTTCGCCACAACAACAATCCTAGTCCAACTATTCATCCTCCTGGCTTTTTCAGCTTCAGAACTGATACTCTTCTACATCGCATTTGAAGCCACCCTCATCCCCACTCTTATCCTCATCACACGATGAGGAAGCCAACCAGAACGCCTAAACGCCGGCATTTACCTACTGTTCTACACACTTGCCAGCTCACTCCCACTACTAATCGCCATCCTACACCTACACAACCAAATCGGTACATTATACTTCCCAATACTCAAACTCTCACACCCCACACTAAACTCCTCCTGATCCAGCCTAATTGCAGGCCTAGCCCTCCTCCTAGCCTTCATAGTTAAAGCCCCCCTATACGGCTTACACCTATGACTCCCTAAAGCCCACGTAGAAGCCCCCATCGCAGGATCAATACTACTAGCCGCCCTCCTCCTAAAACTCGGAGGCTACGGCATCATGCGAATCACAATCCTGGTAAACCCAACACTAAACAACCTACACTATCCCTTCATCACCCTCGCCCTATGAGGCGCCCTAATAACCAGCGCCATCTGCCTACGCCAAATCGACTTAAAATCACTAATTGCCTACTCATCCGTCAGTCACATAGGACTAGTCGTAGCCGCAACCATAATCCAAACTCAATGAGCATTCTCAGGAGCAATAATCCTGATAGTCTCACACGGTCTAACCTCCTCAATACTTTTCTGCTTAGCCAACACTAACTACGAACGAACTCACAGCCGAATCCTTCTACTAACCCGAGGACTTCAACCCCTCCTACCACTTATAGCCACCTGATGACTCCTAGCCAACCTCACAAACATAGCCCTCCCCCCAACCACAAACCTTATAGCAGAGCTAACTATTGTAATCGCCCTCTTCAACTGATCTGCTTTCACACTTATCCTGACAGGAGGTGCAATTCTACTTACCGCCTCATACACCCTATACATACTAACAATGACTCAACGAGGCCCCCTCCCATCCCACATCACATCCATCCAAAACTCCTCCACACGAGAACACCTTCTCATAGCCCTACATATGATTCCCATAATACTCTTAATCCTCAAACCCGAACTAATCTCCGGTATCCCCGTATGCAAGTATAGTTTTAACCAAAACATTAGACCGTGACTCTAAAAATAGAAGTTAAACCCTTCTTACCTGCCGAGGAGAGGTAAAACCAACGAGAACTGCTAATTCTTGCATCTGAGCATAAAACCTCAGTCTCCTTACTTTCAAAGGATAACAGTAATCCAATGGTCTTAGGAACCACTCATCTTGGTGCAAATCCAAGTGAAAGTAATGAACGCCTCACTAATCCTAAACACATTCATACTCCTAACCCTAGCAACCCTCTTCACCCCCATCCTACTCCCACTCCTATCTAACAACCTCAAAAATACTCCCAACTCAATCACAAATACAGTCAAAACCTCATTCCTAATCAGCCTAATCCCAATAACAATCTACCTCCACTCTGGGACAGAAAGCCTCACCTCCCTCTGAGAATGAAAATTCATCATAAACTTCAAAATCCCTATCAGCCTAAAAATAGATTTCTACTCACTCACTTTCTTCCCCATCGCCCTATTCGTATCATGATCCATCCTACAATTTGCAACATGATACATGGCCTCAGACCCCTACATCACAAAATTCTTCACCTATCTACTATTCTTCCTAATCGCCATACTCATTCTAATTATCGCTAACAACCTATTCGTCCTATTTATCGGCTGAGAAGGCGTCGGAATTATGTCCTTCCTACTAATTAGCTGATGACACGGCCGATCAGAAGCCAACACCGCCGCCCTTCAGGCAGTACTTTACAACCGAGTAGGAGATATCGGCCTCATCCTCTGCATAGCATGACTGGCCTCCACTATAAACACCTGAGAAATTCAACAACTCCCCGCCCCGCATCAAACTCCAACACTACCCCTACTAGGCCTTGTCCTAGCTGCAACCGGAAAATCCGCCCAGTTCGGCCTCCACCCATGACTCCCCGCCGCAATAGAAGGTCCAACTCCCGTATCCGCCCTACTCCACTCCAGCACAATAGTAGTAGCCGGAATCTTCCTACTTATCCGAACCCACCCCCTATTCAGCAACAACCAAACAATCCTAACCCTATGCCTCTGCCTAGGAGCCTTAACCACACTATTCGCAGCCACATGCGCCCTCACCCAAAACGACATTAAAAAAATCATTGCCTTCTCCACCTCAAGCCAACTAGGACTAATAATAGTCACAATCGGACTAAACCTCCCCGAATTAGCTTTCTTCCACATCTCCACCCACGCATTCTTCAAAGCCATACTATTCCTGTGCTCAGGATCTATTATCCACAGCCTAAACGGAGAACAAGATATTCGAAAAATAGGAGGCCTCCAAAAAATACTACCCACAACCACCGCATGCTTCACCATTGGCAACCTAGCCCTAATAGGAACCCCATTTCTAGCCGGATTCTACTCAAAAGACCAAATCATCGAAAGCCTAAGCACCTCTTACCTAAATGCCTGAGCCCTTCTCCTAACCCTCTTAGCTACATCATTCACCGCAGTGTACACAATCCGCATAACCACATTAGTACAAACCGGCTTCGTCCGAATCCCACCCTTAGCCCCAGTAAATGAAAACAACCCCGCAGTCACCTCCCCCCTCACCCGCCTCGCACTAGGAAGCATCCTAGCAGGATTTCTCCTCACTTCATTCATCACCCCAACAAAAACCCCGCCTATGACTATACCCCTCTCTATTAAAATAACTGCCCTAGTTGTAACAGCCCTAGGCATTGCCTTAGCCCTAGAAATCTCAAAAATAAGCCAAACACTCATTCTCACAAAACAAACCCCCTTTTCGAACTTCTCCATATCCCTAGGTTATTTCAATCCCCTAACCCACCGCCTAAGCACAACTAGCTTCCTCAGCGGAGGACAGAACATTGCCTCCCACCTAATCGACCTCTCCTGATACAAAACACTAGGACCAGAAGGACTAGCCTACTTACAACTGACAGCAGCCAAAGTCGCCACCTCCTTCCACTCCGGCCTAATCAAAGCCTACCTAGGATCATTTGCCCTATCCATCCTCATCATTCTCACATCCACACTCAGAACAACCAATGGCCCCCAACCTTCGTAAAAACCACCAAATCCTAAAAATCATCAACAACGCCCTAATCGACCTCCCAGCGCCATCAAACATCTCAACATGATGAAACTTCGGATCGCTACTGGGCGTTTGCTTAATTACTCAAATCGTAACAGGCCTACTGCTGGCTATACACTATACAGCAGATACCAGCCTGGCCTTCTCCTCTGTCGCCCACATATGCCGAGACGTACAATTCGGCTGACTCATCCGCAACCTCCACGCAAACGGAGCTTCTTTCTTCTTCATCTGCATCTACCTACACATCGGCCGAGGGCTCTACTACGGCTCATACCTAAACAAAGAAACCTGAAACATTGGAATCATCCTCTTACTAGCCCTCATAGCAACAGCTTTCGTAGGCTACGTCCTGCCCTGAGGCCAAATATCATTCTGAGGAGCTACCGTAATCACAAACCTATTCTCAGCTATCCCCTACATTGGACAGACATTAGTCGAATGAGCCTGAGGCGGATTCTCCGTCGACAACCCCACCCTCACTCGATTCTTCGCTCTCCACTTCCTACTTCCCTTCCTCATCGTAGGCCTCACACTCGTTCATCTCACTTTCCTCCACGAAACAGGCTCAAACAACCCACTAGGCATCCCCTCAGACTGCGATAAAATCCCTTTCCACCCATACTACACCATCAAAGACATCCTAGGATTCGTACTAATACTCTCCCTGCTCGTGTCACTAGCCCTATTCGCCCCTAATCTGCTAGGCGACCCAGAAAACTTCACACCCGCCAACCCCCTAGTCACCCCTCCCCACATCAAACCCGAATGATACTTCCTATTCGCCTACGCAATCCTCCGATCCATCCCCAACAAACTAGGAGGTGTCCTAGCCCTAGCTGCCTCAATCCTAGTACTATTCCTAACCCCCCTACTCCACACATCAAAACTACGATCAATAACCTTCCGCCCTCTATCACAAATCCTATTCTGAACCCTAGTCGCCAACGTCCTCATCCTAACCTGAGTAGGCAGCCAACCCGTAGAACACCCATTCATCATCATCGGCCAGCTCGCCTCATTCACGTACTTCCTAATCATCCTAGTCCTATTCCCCCTCGCGGCCTTACTAGAAAATAAACTACTTAAACTCTAATTAACTCTAATAGTTTATGAAAACATTGGTCTTGTAAACCAAAGATTGAAGACTAAACCCCTTCTTAGAGTTACCCCACCACCTACCTTCAGGAAGAAAGGAATCAAACCCTTCTCTCCAACTCCCAAAGCTGGCATTTTCAACTAAACTACTTCCTGACCCTCCCACTAAACTGCCCGAATCGCCCCCCGAGACAATCCCCGCACCAACTCCAACACCACAAACAAAGTCAACAGCAAACCTCACCCCCCAATCAAAAGTAACCCCACCCCCTCCGAATACAACACAGCAACCCCACTAAAATCCGACCGAACCGACAACAAACCCCCACTATTCACTGTTCCCTCACCCGCCAATAACCCCAACATACCACTCATAACAAGCCCAACCACTACAACTAACCCCATCCCAAGACCATACCCAACAACCCCCAAACTACCTCAAGACTCCGGATACGGGTCCGCCGCCAGCGACACCGAATAAACAAACACCACCAACATTCCCCCTAAATAAACCATAACAAGTACCAAAGAAACAAAAGAAACCCCCAAACTCACCAACCAACCACACCCTGCAACCGCCGCTACAACCAGCCCCAGCACCCCGTAGTAAGGGGAGGGGTTAGATGCAACTGCCAACCCCCCTAAAGCAAAACATAATCCTAAAAATAAAACGAACTCTATCATAAGTTCCCACTCGGCCTCTCTCCGAGATCTATGGCCCTCTCCGAGATCTACGACCTGAAAAATCGCCGTTAAAAAAATTTAACTACAGGAACGCCTAGTTATGTCACCCCCCCCCTGCCCCCCCCTTCCCCCCCCAGCACATTTTCTTCTTGCTTTAAGGGTATGTACAAGATGCATTACACTCTTTGCCCCATCAGACAGTCTATGAAATGTAGGAAGGCCAATGTCATACGTCATCCCTCTCCTCCAAAAGCCCAAACATTATCTCCAAAACGGGTCCTATTCGGCCATCTCCCCCACCAGGAACACTCTTGTTTCAGGTACCATAGAGCCCAGATGCTCCTACCTAAGGCCAAGCCGCAAGCGTTACCCAGACACCCAATAAATCACCTACTGTGCATAAACCCACTCTCGTAAACGGATAATGTCCCAGTACACCTTTGAATTCCCCTAGTCTACAGGATTCGCCCACCTCCTAGGTAATATTCCCGACCAACAGCCTTCAAGCACTCCCAAGCCAGAGAGCATGGTTATCTATTAATCGCGCTTCTCACGAGAACCGAGCTACTCAACGTATGGGTACTATAGGTTATTGCCCTCAGGCGCATAACTCGCCTACACTTGCTCTTTTGCGCTAGTGGTTGTAACTTCAGGAACATAACCCTCCACCACTCCGTCCTACTTGCTCTTCACTGATACAAGTGGTCGGTTGAATACTCCTCCCTACTCTCATTACCTCGGCATACCGACCTCCTACACTTGTTTTCTTTTAGCGTCTCTTCAATAAGCCCCTCAAGTGCACCGCAGGTGATATCTTCCTCTTGACATGTCCATCACATGACCGTCGAACATATGAATCCCCTAACACTTAGAATGTCATGGTTTGATGGATAAGGTCGTCGCAAACTTGGCACTGATGCACTTTGACCCCATTCATGGAGGGCGCGCTACCTACCTCTGGTCAACAGATAGTGTAATGGTTGCCGGACATATTAATTATTTTAACACGAGCTAGGAACTAGCATTTAAATTTCATTTTTATGCGTTTATTTTTTTATCTTGACAAATTTTAAAAATTTTTATCAAACAACCAAACCATAAATTCCTACATTTTCCTAAACAATTCATCATCAACACTTTCAATTAACTCTCCTCTATATTTTCTGCTATTAAAAATAACGATCAACCATCATCACCATCTTAAAATCACTCACAAAATAATGCAGAACTAACCCTAAAATTAACCATTTCTAAAAACCAAACAAAAATAAAAAACATAACACACCATACCCCACC